AAGCGGAACGGAATTGATAAAACAGTCTTAGAAACAGAATTCTCCCACTTAGGCTTACTATGCTTTGGGATTTTTTTAGAATATTATTTATTTTATATTTATTTTCTATTTATTTATTTTATTTTTATAGTATAATATAAGGGTATTGATATTGATATTCTAATCTACTTGATTGATATTCTAATCTACTTGAATATTGAATACCAGAAAACTATATGATATGAATATTTATTATTATTAACGCAGATATATCTATCTAATTTATTTATTTTATATCTATATCTATGTCTTCTCCGTTCTTTTATTACCCTCCTGTCCTGTCGTGTTGTCAATTGACAGTATGACTTAGGGGTCAATATAATTTGACCGACCAAATCCTATTTTGGTAAACCATCTTGAATCTACTGCAGAGTGAAGGATCATGGATCCAACGCATAACCCTTTGTGAATCAGAGAGATAAAGATGAGAAAGACCAATGAAATAAAGTTTCAAGGTTATATAGTTTAATGGTAAAGTTTGATTTGATTACCATTAACTAACCCCCAGAATACTTAAGGAGTTTTTCCGTTTGATTTATATACTATGGATCTACTAAAGACGGATCTCGGCCTGAGTTATATTAAGTTAAAGTTAATAAGGTAACCCTACTAGGCCTTATTACCTATTATGTTTTTCCTATTCTATTTTTTTATTACCTCAAGGTATTTTTCTTATTACCTATGGTATTTGTCTTATTACCCATATTCTAGTGCTTTTTGATTTGGCCGGCCCTCGGGACCTTTTATTTCTAGTTGATTTATGAAGGCGGCCGTAGGCCCCTATGGTCCAGTGGTTACGACCTCTCTCTTTCACGGAGAAAACGAGGGTTCAAGTCCCTCTGGGGGTGTACCAAGACTCAAGACTATAGGAGTGGTATTTTCTATCAAATGATCCGTAGCCGTATTTGTCAAGTCTGCCTGGTAGACGAAAGGAAGTTTATTATGGAACGTCTAAAAAATTTAGGCGTTGGGTCGATGCCCGAGTGGTTAATGGGGGCGGACTGTAAATTCGTTGACAATATGTCTACGCTGGTTCAAATCCAGCTCGGCCCAACAATTTGCCAATCTACTATCAGACGGTAGAACTCTCTTGTTCTTAAGAAATACCTTACCTGATACAAGAGAATAAAAAAGAATTCAAATTTTCTGCTAGATCTCTTCTTATTTCCCTGGGATTGTAGTTCAATAGGCTAGAGCACCGCCCTGTCAAGGCGGACGTTGCGGGTTCGAGCCCCGTCAGTCCCGACGGATCCAATAAGTATATCAATTCGCCTCTCCATTTTCTGTGAAAGAGGGGACAGAGAGCATAATTGAATCCCGAAGAGGTTTCCTCTCTTTTTTTTTTCAGGATTCTGTCAAAGAAAGAATAAACCCTAAACTAAAATGAAAATAACTAAAATAGTGAAGTTGATAGAATATTCCATCTTTTATCCCGCGCCTCATCTTTCTCATACTTCTTTGTCTTCCAAAGAAAATTGGATCATTAAAATTTAGAACCTAATTCCTCTCTTTTTGGGTTTTTAATGGAAACGGATGGGTCGTTAGATGATACTTCGTTTGACTACATACAAAAAAAGAACAGAAAAGAAGGATAAAAAAGGAATTTTTGCTCGGTCCGGGAATCCAAGATTGGATTTGGTATGGATAAAGGATCTTCGTATGTTATACTATTCAATTCTCGACGACGAATTAATTTAATAGCTCAGATATTGTTATTCATGATATGATATTGATCCGATTCAAGATCATCGATAGGTAATGCATTCATTGAATTGACAGGTGAAAGATTTATCATCTCTATGGGATTAAATCCCGAGTTATTGTGAAATAAAAAAACGATGAGATTATGGAAGTAAATATTCTTGCATTTATTGCTACTGCACTGTTCATTTTAGTTCCTACTGCCTTTCTACTTATAATTTACGTAAAAACAGTCAGTCAAAACGATTAATTACTTTGAATGAAACTTGACTTCTGAATTCTTATCCATATTTGAAGAAATCAAAAGAAAAGTATTCTATTAAATGAAATCAACGGGCTATAATCGGCGGTATTCTATGAGATCCGAGAGTATGGTAAGAAAGAAATTTTTTTCTTATCATACTCTCTATTAGTGTTATAGTAATGTATAAAATAAAATTGTACTTGACTTTCTAATAAAGTTGGTATACTATATTAGCTTCTATCTTCAATCTATGTAGTTATTAATCCATATATGGAATTGACGTAGGACCCGATTCTATTTCTTTGATACATCTATTTATTCCGATGAATCTGAAAAAATCGTTTTACTGTTATAGAATACATTTCTCCACTAGAATCCAAGGGAATTTTGAAATGAGGATCTTTTTATTTAAATTGAAATAATTTTCAATTTAAATAAAAAATGCGTTGCAGAACGATCTATAAAACAATTGATACCGTTAACTAAATTAGGAGTGCTTCTAAAGTCCACTTCTTCCCCATACTACGAGTGAAAGGGAAAATGTAAAGACTACCATTAAAGCAGCCCAAGCGAGACTTACTATATCCATGTGAATTATATCCCTTATCTCTATGATAGAATTATTCCATTATTGCTCACTAATAATAGTAGAATGAATGGTCCAGAGTCAAAAAGGGATTCTGGCCGAACACTATTGATGAACCAGTCAAATAAATCCATTTCAAAAATTCCTATATGATTTCTAATCGGGAAAGACTAAATACAAGTAAAATATACAATGACACTATAAGGGAATGTTACTAATGGAATGGAACATCTATTCTATCTAGTAATAAAAAAAGAGACCCATTCCTTTTTCTTGCCCTTCAAAGTAAAAAAAATTGCTATCTATTACATACTTTTATTTTATTTCCTATTTGATCTAATTCGTACCCTTTCCCGATTGTCTCTCTGAAGGAGTTGGGAGATAGTATATTATACTCTTGACGACGGGTCTAAAAAAAAAAAAGAATTTTTTTGCATTTTTTGTTTTCTATAAACTATAAAAAAATCCATCCAATATAATCTTTCTTTGAATTTTAGATTCAAGGATTTCCAAGCTTTTACAAAATCCCCAGAACAGAATAAGACAGCAGAACAGAATAAGAGATTTAGATTCATTTGTTGATGAGGCGGCACCCGGATTTGAACTGGGGAAAAAGGATTTGCAGTCCCCCGCCTTACCACTCGGCCATGCCGCCAAAACGATACACAATAGGAAAAAATTTTTCTTTTTCGGTTGGATTACTAAACTTTAGTTTATTGTACTTGCATCTTGCATCCCTTTTTTAATCCTTTTTCTAAATCTAAATTTATGTATAAAAATTAGAAATTATCCTTTCTTATTGTATTTAATTTATTTATTGTAATGTATTTGATCTACCCCCTCGATTGATTGTATCGTATCTTCCCACAATGCCGAAAAACTTCCACTCACCTTTCTATTGAAAAATCAAATGTCTATTTTCGCTTAAAAAAGCCGAAATTTATGACAAAAGGGAACCATTAACTATTCGTTGACTGAAAATTCGTGACTTATTCTTGGATTTGAATCTAAAATTTGATTTCCCTAATGACATAAGAAAATACAAATGGATACATACTTAATTGATTCTTTTGAATCAAAAATCCTTCTCAATTTCTGGATTCTATTATAACAAAAATGATAAGTATATGTAAACCCCAGAAGGGAATTTTTTACACAGATACCAAATTGGCTATTTAGAGTATGTTGCCTATAAACAAAAAAACGGGAATTCATTGGAACAAAAAAAGGCCCGGCTGGGTATTGACCGGGCCAGGCCCAAAAGGCACTTCGAACAAAATAAAAGCAAGAAGGTCTTCTTTATTTATCTTTCTATTCTATTTGGATCTTTCGAGCATCTAAATGGAATTGCTAATTCTATAATAACGATAAAGAATGTAAAAGAAATACTTTATTTAATCCTTACTTGATGTGTAATGTAACATAGTAATTATCTTTTTCAATTGGGAGAGATGGCTGAGTGGACGAAAGCGGCGGATTGCTAATCCGTTGTACGAGTTATTCGTACCGAGGGTTCGAATCCCTCTCTTTCCGTTTCCGTTGATGACTTTCTATTTTTTTCTTTCAATTTTTGCAAACCCCTTTTTATTTTTTTTTTCCTAATTAAATTAAATATGTGGAATAGCTAAAATAAAATATTAATAAAATTGTAAAATCAAACAAGAAAAACTAAATTTTTATTTTATTCTTCACGTCCAGGATTACGTCCTGGATCATTGGATAGGAATCCAAAAATGAAGAGAGAAACAAAGAATATTACTACTGTGTAAACGAAAAGTTTGAGAGTAAGCATTACACAACCTCCAAGATCATTTTTTGAAAAAGAAAAACGAGAAAAGATAATAGATCCTCCACTTTTATATCACATATCCTATTTTGACACCAAGAAATGAATTATAGAAATAGAAAAGAATGTTCAGAAATTCAAATCAAATGAAGTTGAAATTTGTAATAAGAGTCTTTAATTTAATTACCACAAATCACTTTCATACCCACAATTAGATATTCTAAGGGACCCTAAGCTCATAAGGTATTTCCCCGAAAAAGGATTAAAATGGGGAAAGGAAATAGGGCGAGCCGGATTTCTCGCGACTATCCGAGAGTTTGAATCGAAGGTTCATACTGTCAGACTTATTTGATCTTATCAATTGTTATAATTTTTCTCGAATAAATCATGAATTTTCTAGGATAGTATTAAAGCTCTTATCGAAAACTTACAGCAGCTTGCCAAACAAAGGCTAAAAGAAAAAAGAACAGGGGTATAACTGGCATGAAATCTACGATTGGATTCAAAAAAGCATAGGCTTCGGGCAATTTGGCGAAGAAAAGACTAGTCGGATAAAGGGCAGAATTAAGACAGATCAAACTAAAAATATTAAGCATAACAGACTTTTTTTTTCGTCGAAATAATTGCATTTTGATTGAGTTAAGGAAAAATGAAGAAAGTAAGGTAAACAAAAGAATCCTTCTTTTTTTTTTCTGCTCAATCAAAAATCCTCCAATTCTCAAAGGAGAATAGAAGAAATCATACTTTCATACAATATCTTAATTGAATTATATGTAATGATCAATAAATTCAGTTGAATTCTAGATATACACATGCCAAAATCCTAGCATGAATCTATAATAGATTCTATAAAGATAAAGAAAAAAGAGTTTCTCTAGATAGTTGGACTGGAATTGACGAAGACTTAATACCAATATTATTCTTTATTAGTATTAGTGTCCAATAAAAATAGAAATGGGGCGTAGCCAAGCGGTAAGGCAACGGGTTTTGGTCCCGCTATTCGGAGGTTCGAATCCTTCCGTCCCAGAGCGTATCCATTGTATCCTAATATTTGTTTTTTGTTCAAGGAGGTTCTGTTTCAAGGTCTAATATTGCATAGAATATTATTCCTCCTTCTTTTTTGATTTTGAATGATTCTTTGCGGAAGCATATCTGAGTTTTTCACAAACTGAACTAAATCGAGTTCAAATGATATGCAAAAGTAACTGAACCCCTTTGTGACCCAGATAAAGCTAAGATGGGCCGTAGATCATAGTTGTAGAAAGATTACTTAACCTCATCAGGTTAAAAAAAATATGAAATGAAAATACATATAAAAGAGGAAGCGCTTAACCTATAGGTATGTATTCTTATCCTGTTTCAGTGACAATAGTGTTTCCCTTTTTGTGAAAAAGAATTGGCATCCCTAAAATATTTTATTTAACAATGATATATATTTTCGATATTTTTTTTTATTGTTTGATTTAGCTTATTTGCTTTACATCATTGACAATTCCATTCGAAAAGAAACAGAGATTTTTCTTTCTTATTTCTTATGATAATGATAATAAAAGGGAGTCTTTACTGTAAAACTTGACTCAAATAATGATGTAGAAGTTGGAAACTTTTTCAAGTATCAAGATTTGTAATGATTCCTTATGGGTTGACTCTTTGGGAAGTTGGAAATGGGCCGGTCTATCTTATTGAGTCACTTGAAGAGGCAGAGTAAAATAGAATTTATTTTTTCGTGTGATTTCTGTTAGTTATGTTATTTCTATATCTATTTAGTTTAGATTTCTAGATTTTTCTGTTAGATATTTTTTTGAAATAGATATTTATAAAAAAACGTTCCATTCATACAAAAAAGCTGGGGTCTTGCTAATATTTCTTCAGAAAAATCTTTATTATCTATGTAGATAAGAAAAAATATAAATTACTTTGTCTCTGTACCGACTGAACCAATGACTATTCATGATTCCATAATTGAATCAATTCCGTACTGGTTCCAAATTAGAGGAATGTTATGGTAAAACTTCGTTTAAAACGATGCGGTAGAAAGCAACGTGCGACTTGAAGGACACGATCCGGTGTGGATTCTTTTTCTTACATCCACCATTTTATATAGGAATGAAGGTGCTCTTGGCTCGACGTCATTTGTTCTATTCTACTAGAGCCCTTCTTTTTTTTTATTGGGTTGTAATGTAAATAGTTCATGATGGAGCTCGAGTAGAAAGTATTGATTAATTTCTCAGGGGCAACGATCTAGGGTTAATGCCAATTCATAAATTGGAACAACTTCGTAAGTATATCTTCGATATCTTCGATATAGAAATCGAAAGGATCCGATTCGAGCAATTTTTCAATTCAAAAAATTTGTTGGAAGGGCTAAAACTTTTTCGATACGCAGTGTATCGCGCACGAATCAACCGTCGGTATGATTCTTTGATAGAAAGAAATCGCAAAAGGGGTATGTTGCTACCATTTTGAAAGGATTAAGAAGCACCGAAGTAATGTCTAAACCCAATGATTTAAAACAAAGATAAAGGATCCCAGAACAAGGAAACACCACTTCAATTGTCTCACGGATCCGAATAAGGAATCAAAATAGATTTTAAACGAGACAAAAAGGGTGGGTTAAAGACCACTCAAAAAAAAATATATATATTAAATTAAAGATTTTTCTTTAAGATATTTGAGATATTATATTATTGAACTTGAGTTATGAGTACAAATGATTTTTTCTTCTTCAGGAAGTAAGCTAAATAAAAATGAGTGAAATTGAAATTATAGAATTTTTTAATTTATTTTACGGATTCCTTTCCTATTTATTCTAATCAAATTTTATCCATAGATAAAACTTCGAATCATTTTTTCTCGAGCCGTACGAGGAGAAAACTTCCTATACGGTTCTAGGGGGGGGGGGGTTCTTTTTCATCTACATCTATCCCGATGAGCCGTCTATCGAATCGTTGCAATTGATGTTCGATCTCGAAGAGAAGGAAGAGATCTTCGGAAAGTGGGTTTTTATGATCCGATCAAGAATCAAACTTATTTAAACGTTCCCGCTATTCTCTATTTCCTTGAAAAAGGCGCTCAGCCTACAGGAACTGTTCAGGATATTTTAAAAAAGGCAGAGGTTTTTAAGTAACTTTGCCCTAATCAAACAAAATTAAATTAAGGAAATAAAAACTAAGGGTAGGATAGTGATTTCTATATCATTTTGGATATCTTTTCTATACTATGTTTTTTATTTCCTTTCTTGGTCTATTCGTATCTATTTCTCATTGCTTTTATAGAATCCTTTTTTATAGAATCTTTTTCTAAGGAAACCGTATTTGATTGATCCTCAAAAAATAGAAAATTATGGCATTACCCGTAATCGGGTGGTTTTCATTTGAACTCTAATACCAAGTAACAAACAAGGAATAGAAGTTCTTTATTCTATATGGATTCAATTTTTTTATATTATTCTCCATCTAATCTAAAAACTCAAAATTTAGTATATAAATATAGGTATATGCAGTGCCAATCCAACACAAGTCCTTTTTTTTACTATTATTCAATTTAAGTTTTTGTATTTTTTCATCGTATTCTTTTCTTAACCTTTATGTTGACAACGTTGTATCGAACAAATATAATTCATCGTGATAAGCAGATCTATTTATTTCCGTCCCATAGGTTTTCTTTTTTATTTTTACTTGTTGATTCAAATGCTGGGTTCGTTGGATTAGCTTTGATACCCGGATTTTTGATTGAAAAAGTGGATAAGATAGAAATAGGGGATGTTCTACCATTTTTACATTTATTTATTTTTTTGGTCGGGCAATTTTTTATTTTTTCATCTGATTCTTATTTAGTCATTTTTATGTTCCAAATAGAGTAGAAAAATTTAATAGAGTAGAAATTTTTTTTAGATTTTTTATTTCGTAGAGTAATGCTTTAATTTAAGAATTTTGTTTTATTCTGATTGTATCTACATACCCTTTTATATTTGGGTTGCTAACTCAATGGTAGAGTACTCGGCTTTTAAGTGCGGCTAGGATCTTTTACACATTTAGATGAAGCGAGGGATTCGTCCATACTATCGGTAAAGTTTGGAAGACCGCGACTGATCCTGAAAGGGAATGAATGGAAAAAATAGCATGTCGTATCAATTAAGAGTTCTGAGAATATTTTATTCTTTCCGGCTCGGTACAAAGCCTTCTTTAAATTATTGAAAGGGAGCAAACCGAAGTCAATTTCAAGTTGGGTCGAATTAATAAATGGATAGGGCCCCACGGCTTCAATTAATTTCATTTTTATTATAGGGAAAGAAAAAGCAACGAGCTTTCATTCTGAATTTGAATGATTACCCGATCTAATTAGACGTTAAAAAAATATTAGTGCCCAATACGGGAAGGCTTTCTCCCAGGAAAAAATATTCTTGATTTTTTAATGAATCCTAAATATTACCACTCTCCATTCTATAATGGAATAATGGAGATGTATGTGTATAAGAAACAGTATATTGATAAATCAATTTCCAAAATCAAAAGAGCGATTGGGTTGAAAAAAGTAAAGGATTTCTAATCATCTTGTCATCCTATAAGGAAAACTAACATAAAAACTTAAAATTAAATGGAAAAAGAGATGATAGAGAATCTGTTGATAAGTTTATCTGGATCCGAGGTATCTATTCGGTTTGTACTATAATACCTTGTTTTGACTGTATCGCACTATGTATCATTTATAACCCCCAAAATCCTCTACCTTTCATTTAAATAGAATTTCAAATGGATAAATTCCAAAGCTATTTAGGGCTAGATAGATCTCAACAACACTACTTCTTATATCCACTTATCTTTCAGGAGTATATTTATGTACTTGCTCATGATCATGGTTTAAATAGATCAATTTTGTTGGAAAATGCAGGTTATGACAATAAATCCAGCTTACTTATTGTGAAACGTTTAATCATTCGAATGTATGAACAGAATCATTTGATTCTTTCTGTTAATGACTCTAAACAGACTCCTTTTTTGGGGCAGACCAATCATTTTTATTCGCAAATAATGTCAGAGGTTTCTTCAATCATTATGGAAATTCCATTGTCTCTGCGATTAATATCTTCCCTAGAAAGGAAAGGGGTAGTTCAATCCGAAAATTTACGATCAATTCATTCAATATTTTCTTTTTTAGAGGACAACTTTTCACATTTAAATTATGTATTAGATATACTAATACCTTACCCAGCCCATCTGGAAATATTAGTTCAGGCTCTTCGCTATTGGATAAAAGATGCTTCCTCTTTGCATTTATTAAGATTCTTTCTCCATCAGTGTCATAATTGGGATAGTCTTATTACTTCAAATTCAAAGAAAGCCAGTTCTTCTTTTTCAAAATCAAAAAGAAATCAGAGATTATTCTTCTTCCTATATAGTTTTCATGTATGTGAATATGAATCCGGCTTCCTCTTTCTCCGTAACCAATCTTCTCACTTACGATCAACATCTTCTGGAGCCCTTATTGAACGAATTTATTTCTATGGAAAAAGAGAGCACTTTCCCAGGGCTTTTCAAGCAAATTTATGGTTGTTCAAAGATCCTTTCATGCATTATGTTAGGTATCAAGGAAAATCAATTCTTGCTTTAAAAGGGACCTTTCTTCTGATGAATAAATGGAAATA